CCCGCTAATGCTCGGGCTAATACAACTCAAGTGCTCGGTCCGAAGGTGCCTTAGGCGATGATCAGATAGGGGACAAGTCCGCTACAGATAAAGATCCGGGCTTTGTCCTGGCAGTTGATGGAGCTGCCCCTTTCAATCCCTACTTCCCGTCCCAACCGGAGCTGCCTGCCCATAGATAATTAACTTAAACTTAGTCGAGAAGCAAAGGATATGCGCTTAAGGCGTTAGCTAGGGTGTCTTAGCATTCCAGGCACCTACGAGTGCGCAAGCCCCATAAATAGAGCAAGACGGGTCAATCTTAACTACTCTATTCCACGGCAGTGGTAAGCCCGAGGGGATTTCAGGCCTTTGGTACCCCCCCCCCCCCCGTTCCTACTATTCTAATTTAAGACTAACCCCTCCTTATGTTTCATAGAGCTGCTATCACTATCGGTATTGTAGATTGCACGGGAATAACTTCATAATGAGATAGATCTTGCCGAGATGCCGCGGATGCGCCATAAAGCCCCTCAACTCGACTGACCAATCTACGCTCTTTTTTTCTTTATTCATGTCAAATGCAAGTTCCGACCCCAAAAAGATTTTTGAATTGATTGGACTAGCCAACGGAGGTACTTCTTCTAAGTCAACTCGGTCCGCGACTACGGGGAGATGTAACAGTTTCGGTCTCTGACATTGTTGCTGACAGAGCAACGAGCGAGGCTGACGGAGCAAATAGCTAAGCTGAACTCCTCGATCCGCCTGGTCAAAAACAAGAAATAGTATATGAGAGAGGGGTGGTAGATGACTCCATAGTATATAGCTCCGCCGGTGTCTCCGGGTCTTGCCGCCACTCGTGCAAAATAAATCATAAGGGGAAGCGCAAAGCGCGAGCTGTAGAACAAATCTTTTTTTCGTATCGTGATATATATATATATATTTTATATTTACTATACTATTGTTTTTAGAACTTAAAAAAAAAATTCTCGTGTTTCTTTTTTTTTTTTTTTTCTTTCGTTTCACATAGGGATTTTCTTTTTTTTGAGTCGAGAAAAAGGTCGCCGACTGCTACTAAGAACCTAACAGAACTCTCGTTGAGAGAATCTTGATTTGAGAGAGTCTAGTACGATTGCTCCTATTCAGGATATAGTCTGTTATTTATTTAAATATGAAAAAAAAAAGAGGTTGCGAAGCCGAAGGAAAGTAAAATAAACGAAGTAAGGTTGCGAAGCAAACAAAGTGAGGGGCCGAAGGCGAAGCAGTGAGGTGTAAAGACTGCTAAGGTAGCGAAGCAAAGGTTACGAAGTAAAGCCGCGGTTTATGATATTTGGCTTGTTGCTAATCAAATGGATGCAGTTCTATATAATTACGTGCCCAAGACGTGTAATATAGCTGCCCATTTGGTTGCCTCTTATGCTGCAAAATGTGGTTTTCGTTGTACTTGGAATAGCTCTATGCCTAGTTGGTTGTGTCATGGAATTGACAATGATGTAAACCCCTCAGTTTAATGAATGAAGTATCTTGATCGTTTAACAAAAAAGGTGGTTTAGTGAATGATGTTAAGGATCTGCTTCTCGGTATTAAGTTAGTGTTGGAAGACTGATAAGGGCGTTTCTTAACATCTAGTTAGTCCACTCAGGGTATGGACTGAAACAAGCAAAGGAAAGCACCTTAAAAACGAATGCAGACCCGACTGATGCCAGTTCTTTCACTCGCAACGGACAGTTTACACAGATGCGACAGGAGAGGACAACAGGACTGGCAATTCCCATTGCTGTTGACGCTGCAGGAGCTTCCAACTAGAAGTATTTTGTCTGAAATATATTCTCCTAGTGCTTCATGGGCAACATAAGGCTTTGCTCGGTAGAGCCAATAACCAATTGAAGAGTTACAGACTACAGTATAAAGCCCTCAATCATGCTCTTGCCAGTGACATAGATTGTATATACTCTCTAGATTAAGGCAAATTCTGCGCTCCACGAAAAAACATCGTGGGTTCTTCCTGGACTTAAGGAACGCAAAACTAAAAGTGCCACTATGACTCTGGTTCTAGTGAAAGCGATGAAAGTCTAGCTGTGCTCCAGTTTTTCGGGTAAAGGTTATACGGCGGTCAAGGCGACCTTATTAAATATAACATTGGGGACATAAAAGCCTATGGTAATCTCGTCCTTAGTTGCCGAATCTAATGGAGGTTTCAATCCGACGGATCAACCGTAATTTGAAGGTAAAACGGGGGGATGGGAACTACTACGATGACTATTGTTGGTTGCGATCTCTAAGCGGGATTTTCAGTCATCTATCCCCTGAAGAACGAGTGTTAAGCGAGTGAAGTGCCCCATAAGGTATAAGGGCGAGCTATATGTTTAAATTCCGTGAGCAGCGATTGAACTGAACGTTCCAAGTGCATCCAGCAGGAATCGAACCTACGAATTTTAGCCCCGGTTGGTATAGGTTGGGCGCTTTAACCATTCAGCCATGGATGCAAAGAGACTCAGCGAGTGAACTAGGTTTTGCTATTCCTTCTCGAGCTTCTATTTCTTCCGTTAAAGGAGATTCGGGAAAAGATGGAATAGGAAGACGTGTTTCCAGAACAAACAAGATACGGGTTGAGAAGGGGGAGTTAGCAAAGTTAGACAAGATTGGAATGGGCATAGGAACATGTATTGATGTACCAGATCGGCTAATGCTCCCAGGTTGATGCGATGTATTCCACCAGTTGACTGAAGACTTTATTATTGGTATATCGATCGGTCCAGCACGGATTGAAATAGAAGCCGGTTCGACAGGAAGCTTTTGAAAACGCAGTGCACCCAGGTAAATAAGGAACGAGATGAATACAGAGGTTAAACGAGCATCCCACACCCAAAAGGTGCCCCACATAGGTCTTCCCCGAAACCCCCCAGTAACTAAGGTAAACAACGTAAAAAAGGCACCCATTTCTGTACCGGTTCCGGAAGAGCGAAGAAAAAGGGGATGTTTTGTTAATAGGAAAAAGAAAGTGCTTATAGCCGTAGCGATATAAACAAGAATACTCATCCGAGCCGCAGGAACATGTACATACGGAATACGAGAATTTCCACCTTGTTGAAGATCTAGTGGTGCTACCCGAAGACTTAAATGAATAGCCATCGCTGTTAAGAACAACCGAGATCCAATGATAATTTGCGCGTAGCTTCTGGTCTTTGACATCAAAAAAAAAGGTCGTAATAACGAAACGGACATGCGAGAATTTGGTCCTAGCTAGTGGAACAAGAAAGACATGGATCTATATTCAATACGCAATCAAAGAATTTCCCCTGCTTTGTTTTCGCTCCGCTCGTGCGCGGCACTCCTTGCTCGCGGAGCGGCATACCGAAAAAAGAAAGGTTTTGGAAGAAAAAAAAGTAGATTCCCTTTTGTGACCAAGAGCCCATCCTTGATCCAAGCCGAGTTTTGCATTCCTTAGCTTGGTGCAAAAGGCTTCTCGCGGGTCTTTTTTCAAGCCCATCTCGAATACGATGCGGTAGGGTACTCGTGACCCTGCTGGTGGCTGTCACTGCCTCACACTTAAATGCCGCCAGCTCTGTCTTCCTACTTAAGGCATCCGCGACCTGGTTGGTCCGTCCAAGCTTATAACTCTAGCACCATATCAATCAAACTTGGCAAGTTTGTCTTGCTTGCCATCGTCCCGCGTGAGTTTTTTCTGGGTCAGGAAGTCACTCGTCGCCACATTATCCGTCTTGACCACAAATCGTGACCCGCCTCCACGTTCTCAAGTAGTGCACTATTGCTGTCATCTCCTTCTCTTGGACCACGCCTTTCGGTCTCATTGAGCTTTCGGCTCTCATATGCTACTGGGTTACCTTATTATACTAGCACACCGCCTATGGTGACGCATCCGTGTGTACTTCAAATGGCTTAGTGTGATCTGGCAACTGCAATACGGGGTCATCAATCAATGCCTGCTTTAGGTCCTAAAAAGCTCTTTTATACTCTTCCGATCAGTGCAGTGCGTCCGTACGTCCTTCTTTAGGATATTTTTGAGTTGAGCAGCCCTCTTCGAGTAACTTACGATGAATCTTCGGCAATAGTTCACGAGCCCTAAAAAAGATCTTAGCTCACTCACCTTAGTAGGTGCTTGCCACTCCTCGATGGCTCTGATGCCCATCCAATGCCCGGATCTCCATCTGTCCAACGGAGCATTTATCTTTCGTTACATAGGGGTGATTCTTCCTTAATACCTTAAAAACGGTCCGGAGGTGGCTAACGTGGTAGTTTAACGGATAGCTATAGCCTACGATCAAAGTATATATCTATATATAATATCTCTTTGCCTTTGCATAGTATACGGGTCGGGAGGTAAAACCTTTCTAAAAAAAACCAAAAAGACTAGACTAATGGTCGAGTAGCGGAGCTTCCTCGGCACTTGTTACGTCATCTACTGATTGCACGGGTAGCTAAGACGACAATAGAAAGCGTTGTTCCGCGGGAAGAGGTTGTGAAACAAAGTAACTCGTCTTATAGGTAAAGACGGATCCGGGCAATGCAAAATAAGCGCATTTAATCCCCTTTGTTCCCACTCGATAGGGAAACGTACACAACACCACTGGAACGAGGCTTTGAAGCTTCAGAATTCGCCTTATAATCAATAGTAGTGAATGAGAGGGTCTGAAAGAGAGAGCAGAACTTCCCTTTACCGGTAGAATCTAAGGACCTGGTCCGATTGAGTTAGCGTTTTCGAGAAGGGCAATGATAGGGTTTGGAATGACTTCCGGCTGAGCCCCCTCCGGCTGCAGTTATAGCTCACCTTCGGTGCCTTAGCGGAGCTTCCTGTTGATAGATCTCTTACTCGGGTAGACCCTATGCAAAATAAGACCCTTTAAGGCACGTTGAAGCGGGAAAGATACACAAGGTTATGAAAAAGCGCTTTTAAAGCGTCAGAATTATTCTTACAATCAGGGCAATTGACGTTTATACCCATCCCCTAAATTATCGGATTCTCGGACTGGGGAACGGGTGGTTCCTCTTTCCTTTCCCTGGTTCGTTAAACAGAGTAGGGGCTCCAGCTTTAGCTCGAAGAGGAAACGAGTTCTCGTTCTGATCTGCACCGGGGGTTGCTTCGGTCAGTTACAGGGGTGGTCAGTAGGTAGTTTCGATTCTAGCTCCTAGCTCTGGAGAAGCTAACTTCAATCACAAAGATTTCACTACACTACTTATTACGTCAAACATTCCTCTTTCTACTTCTGACTCTCGCGCGGATAGAGATGGGGGTAGGGATTCCCCATCCATTTATCTTTCCATTCCTTCCCCTCATTCGGGCGTACTATCATGATTCCAGGGGCTTCTTCCTCTCATTATTCCAATTCTCCTCCAGGGCCCTCTCATTACCGATCCAGAAGGATACTCAAGTAGGTCACTAACAGATGAGCTATCGGTGTAGATGTAATAACGGTACAATGGCTGTGACGGAAGCTTGTTACAATGTCCTCGCGCCTCATAAAAAGGGCGCTACTCTGGCAGCAGGATATACCGCCCCCGGCTCTGGACACACGGGCTCAACGTTCTATGAAGGACTGAACGCAAGTAAGAATACTTTTTTAAGTTGTTTCTCATCGCCTTAGGCATAAAGCCAATTCCATCTCTATCTGGCCACTCCGTGACTCCAAGACCAGAGGCAAAAGGAAGAATGTCTATTTCAGTTAAGGCGCCTGTTAAGTCATCAAGTAAATGCTCTTTCCGGGCCTAGCAACATCTTCGAATCGGTTGTAATCAACCAATTCAGAATGCCTTTTATGAAAGGTACTATTTGAAGAGCAGCTCCATGAACTTAGCGCTAGCTGCAGTACTATTATATTAGAGACCGAAATCGCTACATCAAAAAAATAGGTATTGCCCGTATAATGAAAGCAGATCTTGGCCTGCAGTCGGAATGATAACAGAGACCGTTTCATCCCCATATATCATTCGTATTCAAGTTTGGAGCTTTGCCCTTGGAAATTCCTCCGGGCCCTCCGTTCCGCTTGCCAGGCAGCGGGCGCTTAACCCGCTTATTGCACGTATGATATGGAAAGACTCGCGGGGTTCCGTTACAGCTGTTTAAAGCATCAGAATTGCTCTTACGAACGAAGTTAGCAATGGGGAAACTATGCCAAGAAAACATGAACGGGGTACTTCATAACAGCGGATGAAAGGGCTTGCCCATCAAAAATAAGACCGTTTAAGGCACGTTAATCACTCCAGATAGGGATTCGAGCATGACATGGACATCAATAGAAAGTATAGGGACAAGGGTCAAGTCAATAGCTATCTAACCAATTCAATCAAAATGGCTTAAGGGTCGATTAGTCGTTAAACGAAGTTAGTCGACTTAGTTGCCTTCTCAACTGCTCTTATTGCGCTGTAGAAAGAAAGACCTTCTAACACTGTAAATCGCTATTGAAGAAGAAGCTGAAAGGGAGAGAGCGGCCTCCAGAGAGCCGTGAACGAGGGCTTTGATTAGCATAGGTAGGATATGAGCTTACTGGGATAGCAGTGATTCTTCTATTCTATGCATCTCTAATGTCGATTAGCATCTAACAAAGTCACTCACTAAGAAAGCTATCCTATGCATTTGCGTTGGCGTTGTTGATAGTGAGTTAGTTACAAGGATTAGTGGGAATAGGGGTTTTAAGGCACGGTAAAGACCCCGGATAGGGAGTACCGGTGCTGTTCCACTCCCACCTAAGACTGTGACTATATATGCTATCTATTCATCTATGCGGTTGATAGTTAGTGAGTGACAAGGTTTAGGTTGTTAAGGAAAGCTTTCGGGGGTTCCGCTTGGCTTAGGAGCTATCTTTACTCTGGGTCACCTCTCTATATAGTAGAGCTCTTTCCTTCGGAACCTTTCGGCCAAGGGGAATCCTTTACTAAACCATGCCAAGGTTGCGAAGCACTCGATGGGATGCGTTCCGCAGGAAAGAGCCCCTGCAAGGCTGATTCTGTTGCTGCTTTAAACCGCTGTTACTGGGGCATCATGAGTCTTTCCCCTATCGGGGTGCTTAAAGGCCCTATTTTGCTTGTTCACCAATCCGTGTAACCGCGCAAGCTATAAGTCTGTCTTTCGGCTTGGTCAAGGCTCTGCGGATTGACATATGCTTGATAGAAAACATTCGGCATCTTTCAGCTTCTTCTCGCTTTAGTCAATAAGGCGAGCTCTCATTCTTCCCTTGTCACAAGCTCGCCACGAAGCTTAGATATGGTTGTTAGTTAAGCTGCCCGTTGCTCGGGGTTCCGCTGCGGGGGTAAGGGCTTCTCTTGGCTAGTTGTTCGGTTGTTCCGCTGCTAAGTAGCAAGGGGCTTGACTTGTTGTTAGGAGTGCCCCTGCTAAGCGAAAGTAAGGGTTTTACTTGGTGAAATAAGACCTTTAAAGCGCTTTAATCGCTCCGGGAAAGACCCATGAAGGGTCCGTAGCCAGGGTTTAAAGCAGCGGAATTACTCTGTAAATAGAAGAAAACTCAACTACGTAAATAGAAGTTAACAATGAAAACGTCAAGGTTATGAAAAAAATCCACTCGGCTAAAAGGAGAGGTTCCGCTATTCTATTACTTATAAGCAATACCAATCAAACAGATCAAAACGATATAATGTTGGATCGTGTAATATTCATCTTGACAAGAAATTATCTACATGATAAAATATGTATCACAAACACAAGGGCTATAGCTCAGTTAGGTAGAGCACCTCGTTTACACGCGCGCCAATGTTTTTCAGAGGAGTCCATCATGTAATCAAAAAAGAATTGGATCTTATTGAGAAATGGATGTCTTACTCTCTGCCTTTTAGGGAACAAAACAAGAGAACAACAGCCTGACAAATGGTTTGGTCCGATTCGGTTGCCCGGTTAGGCGCCAATATAGAACCCATCATTGATTTGAGATATTGATAAGGTGAATTCCATGTCTATTCAATGCCAGGCTTAATGAGTCTAAGGACGTCAAAAAGACTCTCTTTTCGTCCTATCTTATGAACTTTAAGGTGTGTGAAGTTTCATATTTGATTCAAGCAGGGCAGGGCGATAGAAACTTCATTTAACTTACGTTGATCTAGGCCAGAAGCAGACCTACGTCAGGATAACCCTTCTTTGAAAGACTTTGGTAGTGCTCCGATTGAATCCACATAATGAATCAGAGCACATGGAGCCATATTTTTATCTTTCTTTCAAGAATCAATAGGGTAGACTAGCCGATATTTCTATCAGTTAATGAAAGAGCCCAATGCAAAAAACTGCACGTTGGGTCGGTTCAAATCATTTTGATAATAATAAGTTTGGTCTGTTTTACCGAGAAGGTCTACGGTTCGAGTCCGTATAGCCCTAAAACCTAAAAAGCATAAGAATCAACCTAAAAAACCAGGTTAAGACAACAGATAAATAACAAAACCAATGGGCTCTCTTTAAAGCAACAAAGACTAAAGCAGGACCATCTGAATAGATTACGCAAAGCAATATTCATTGATGAGGTGAGGAGAGGAATGAAAGAGCTCGACAGCCAACAGACAACAAAAACTTGCTCATACGCTGAAACCAAGCACGTGGTATTGAGGCCATAAAGTGACTTGTGGAGCTTGCAAGGAAGGCCGAGAGGGTGATGGTTCTCAACGCCAACCTGTCCGCCTTGCAGCTTACTCTGACGCTGATTGGGCAGGTTGCCCGGACTCTTGCCGCTCCACTTCCGGTTACCTCATCTACCTTGGCAATACCTTGGTCTCATGGTGCTCCAAGAAAGAACCAACTCTTGCTCGGTCAAGCGCTGAATCAGAATACCGGTCTCTAGCTCATGCATGTGCGGAGACAACTTGGTTAGGATACTTATTATCTGAACTTGGTGTTAACATTCAGTTTCCCATTGTGCTTTATTGTGACAATCTAAGTGCCACCCACATGGCCTCTAATCCAGTCTTCCATGCTCGTACAAAGCATATAGAGCTGGATTATCATTTTGTTCGTGAAAGAGTCGCACTTGGGAGTCACCAAGTCCATTTCATCCCGTCAGTAGATCAACCAGCTGATGTCCTAACCAAAGCCCTTCACAGGCCGAGGCATCATCCTCTATGTGGCAAACTTGTGCGTCCAGCGCCGCCCAGTTTGAAGGGGGGTCTTAGAGAGAGTGCACAGACTTGATTCTCTCCTTGACACAAGCCATCTGATTATTCTCTATTAATGTGGCTAGCTGTCTTTGATTCTACATATCCGTTTATATCCAACAGCGATTATTGTAGATTGAACAACAGCTTAATTCTAGCATTGTAAACAGCAGTAGATCATATGTATATATAAGCATGCACCAGTTGGTTTCATATGTGATCGCTACTATGAGGAGGAAGATAGTATCCTTAGTATTAACAAGGAACTTAGTCTTTCGGTCGTGAGAATTCTTCCTCACGATTCTGCTACAGAATCTCTTTGGGGTGGTCAACATTGCTAATTCATTGTTCAGGTATTCTCTTTTGAGACGGGCGAATGGAGACAATCAGTTGTATCATCCCGACGAAGTCTCAGGTTTGCAGACGCTACTAGAAGTAATAGCCTTGCTCACAATGGAATCTTGTACTGGGCATATGAGGCATATGATGAGATGGCTTACCAGAACGGTCTAGTTGCGTTGGATCCTTTTGTGATCGGCAGTGGCGGTGAGACTGTTGACGATGATCATTACCAATTCCGACTCGTTGATGCAGGTTGTATTCGATCATTTGGTAACGTCATGGATATATGTGTGCGCCAAGGGCGTCTGCATATTGTGACCTACCGTAGCTGGGAGGTTGATCTTATGGTTTGGGAGTTGACAGATGATGATCATCTTGGATCCGCTTTAAAAACAGTGAGTAAACATCCACAACCCCCTGAAGTTTCTCAACAACCATCTCATTGTGTGATTCGTTTAACTTTGTACCCGAATGATGTGGATATAATCTATTTCAAAGTGCGTAGTACTGGTTGCTATATCATTCATGACGGTATTTACCTGGCCCATGGAAAGACATTACAAATACGGGAAACACATTACAAATACGACATTGGTACAGGAAAGTGCGCAAGAGTAGTTGCGTTCGATGAAGGCAAATAGGGACGGCAAACCTTTATAACCGGTTAAAATGACAATTACAAAGATGACTTGTGCGGCCACAAGAGCAACAAGAGAAAAGGAAAACATGGTAGTTTAGCTAGCTAGTAGCTAGCCAACAGAAATGGCTAGTTTAGGAAGTGGTCTTGGCCACCATGGTAACACCAATGGATAGAGAACAAGATTGACATGTCTTCATGAGTGTCTTACGGTCTAGTCATTCTTTATATAGCTATCTTAGTGACTATCCACATAGAAAGAAAGAGCTCGACAGCCAATCGAAGCCGTAAAAAGGAACTTGTGGAGCTTGCAAGGAAGGCCGAGAGGGATCGGTAAAGCCTAGAGGTTGGGTCATGTAGACATCCTCTTGAAGATAGCCATGAAGAAAGGCATTTTTGACGTCTAATGGGTATGGAAGGAAAGTAGTCCGATTGGCGAAGAGGCGGACACAGCAAGACAAAGAACAGTGCGAATTGTAGCTGGCTTGATCACAGGACTGAAAGTTTCACCATAATCGATGCCATGCTGTTGATGAAATCCCTTTGCAAGAAGGCGTGCCTTGTAGCGCTCTACTGAACCATCCGGGTTACGCTTAATACGAAACAGCCATTTACAGCCCACAACATGTTGAGATGGAGAGTGAGGAATTAGAGACCAAGTACCATTCTTCAACAAGGGACCATTCTTCAACAAGGCATTCATTTACTCAGTCATGGCTGCTCTCCAATTTGCATCTTTAACAGCCTGAGTATAACAAGTGGGTTCCATGGAATTAATAACAGAGAGAAGAGCTTTAGGGATGGGATACTTTACAGTGCCATCGGTGCGGGCCGAACAATGCCATCTTGGAGCCGAGTTCGCATGTGATGTGTTGAGGGAGCAGGAGGCACCAGAGATGAGGCAGGGTGCTGGGTGCTGCAGGGTGCGCGCTGGGTGCTGCAGGGTCCCTATGGATGACGGAGTGGAATGAAGATTGAATCAAAGAATTGAAACTAAAACGAGAATAGAGGGAAGGACAAGGATCACGATTGACACTACGGCTGGTCTTGATATGTGGTATTGAAACTGATCCTTTGTATTATGATGTAGTTGTGGGATTCCTTACTATTAAGATAGTTACGACTATTAAGATAGTTACGTTTGCCATTAGGGTCGAATACAATCTCAGTAAAAAACAAATACCGATACCTAGGATAGGTTCACTAATTACTTCTTGGTTATGGGTTAATATTATTAGAGAAGCTGCTTATGATTTGGAGGATGCCATTGAATCTTTTGTCGTGAAAGTAGCTTACAAGAAGAAGCTAAGAGCACAGTATGAAAGATGATACAAAGGGATGTAAATACGGCTGTATTAACTACACAACGGATACTGTCCAATACGGCTGTATTAACTACACAACCGATACTGTCAGTTGTTGGAGCAGTAGTCTAGATTTGCAGCTTGAATGGAGCAGCTCACTCAACACTCCCCCTTAATGCTTTCTTTCTTGACTCCCAGTAGTTCTCCTTTTGGGTGGGTTAAGCATGTTGTGCTCAGAGCACCAAATAACCTGCAGCGACAGATGAACAAGGAGCTACTGCGGGGAGAAAGGATTTACTGCGGGGAGAATGCCACAGACCAAAACAAAGCCAGAAAGACAAAGAAAGAAGAACACAAAGGATTTAACGTGGTTCGGCAATTGCCTACGTCCACGGAGCAGCAGGGAGAAGGAAATCCACTAACAAAGAGAGGGTTTACAAAGGCTAGACAGCAGCAGCAGTTTCACAGCAGCTCACTAAGAGGGTTTGACGGCAGCAACAACAAACTAACTCTCTTACCCAATAAAAGCCTATTTGCTACCCGCCTTAACATGGCAATTACAATTATACCCTTATCCCAATCCAATACAAATTGAGCCATTAAACAACAATCTCCACCTTGGCGAGATTTGTAGACATCACAGCAACAACTACACGCACTGAGCCTCCATACCCTGCACAACAACCCGAGTTCCCTGCTGCTCAAACAACTTCTTCAAAGATTCACAATATTAGCCAAGTCCAAACAATATTCAAACTTGTCAGCACCAACCACTTTTGTCAACATATCAGCTGGGTTGTCTGCAGTAGGTACCTTCCGAAGAGCAATCTTCTTCTTTTCAACAATATCACTCACATAATGAAATCTAACATCTATGTGCTTGGTTCTTGAGTGATATACCTGATATTTAGCCAAATAAAGGGCACTTTGGCTATCACAATGAACCTCCACCTTCTTCTGACAAATGCCTAACTCATTCCCCGCAGCCACAAAGCTTCTTTAATTCCTTCTGCAAGAGCCATGTATTCAGCCTCTGTGGTTGACAAGGCTATTGTATCTTGCAAAAAAACGGATCTCCAACTTATAGGCCCCTTGGCCATGGTGTACAAATAGCCTGTTGTAGATCTTCTCTTATCCAAATCTCCTGCATAGTCAGAATCAGTATAGCCAACAACTAATTGATCAATCCCTGCATTCTCTCAAAACACAAAGCCACATCTCTAGTCCGCAGTCTTTCTCTCAAAACACAAAGCCACATCTCTAGTCCATGTAGATATCTCAATATCCATTTAGCAGCATTCCAATGCTCTTTGCCTGGATTATGCATATAACGACTAACCAAACCAACCGCATGAGTAATATCCGGTCTAGAACAGACCATAGCATACATCAGGCCACCAACCAAATTAGCATATGGCATCTTTTCCATAGACTGCTTTTCTTCTTCCGTTTTGGGACATTGTAAAGCACTAAGTTTGAAATGATTTGCCAAAGGAGTACTTACAGCTCTAGTTGAACCATGAATTCCAAACTGATGCAGTAACTTTTCCAAATACTGATTCTGTGTTAACCAGACCATACCTTTTTCTCTGCTGCGGGTAATCTCCATTCCAAGAATCTTCTTTGCCTCTCCAAGATCCTTCATTTCAAACTCTTTCTTCATTTGCTCCTTCAACTTCTCAATCTCCTTCATATTCTTTTAAGCAATTAAGATGTCATCTACATATATTGACAAGTAGATGAAAGATCCATCTTGCAACTTCTTAAAGTAAAGACAGTGGTCATATTTACTGCGGGAGTACTTCTGTCTTCTCATAAAAGAATGAAATCTCAAATACCACTGCCGCGGGCTTCAAACGATCCCTTTCTTCAAGTGTGCAAAGAAAACGCCATTGACCGAGCCCTTGCAGAAAGGTGTGGCGTGGTGTTGGAGTAATGAGTGCGAAGAAGGGAGTTATGGAGGATCCGGTTCCGGCTCTTCCAGATGTGAACAAGCCTTTTCGAAGTACAAACCGATGCGTCGGACTGGTGGAGTTTTGCTACAAGACGGACATCCCGTCGTATTAGAGAGTCACAAGCTGTCTGAAGCTGAGCGGAGGTATAGAGCTCAAGAGAAAGAATTGTTGGCGGTGATTCATTGCTTGAGGACCTGGAAGCACGGGTCCAAATTCTTAGTGAAGAGAGATAACTCTGCTGTCAGTCACTTCCTTACCCAACCGAAGTTGACGCCGAAACAAGCGTGCTGGCAGGAATTCCTTGCAGAGTTTGATTTTCAGTTTGAACATAAGGCGGGTCACACCAATCAAGTTGCAGACGTCATGCAAATCTGAAAAATGGGTCCGGTAAATAAAATTCTAGGCAAGGATATAGATGCTAGTAGACACCTAGATGCGAGGTGCTCCGCGAGGGGCTAAGTACTGACCTGTAAAATAAGGTTATGAAATAAAGCCACTTAAAGCATTCCAGAAGGAGAATCATCCACGAGGGCCAGTTACAACTGTTTTAAAGCACTTCTCTTCGTCTATCCTTGACCTTTTGGTTCTCAGACCCGGGATCAAATATCCGCATGTAAGGAAGATTCTTCCGCTTTTGTTAACTGGGACTATCTTCTTGTATCAATTTATGTACCGTCTTCTTGCTCAAGATAGAATAGCTAGTAAATGAGATAAGTTAGCATTCATTATTATTAAATAAGGGTAGGGAAGGGATAGAGGGATCCCGCTCGTGTAGGATATTTCCATTTTAGCGTAGGATATGGGAGTAGTCTATTTCCGGATGTTGGAAGCACCTGTTCGCAATGTAGAAGTCAAGGAAGGTGCACATCCAGGAGGTAAGTATGAAAAGGCTGCAGTGCCCGATCTCGCATCTAGCAATGGTTCGAATCGTGAAGAGGAAGACAGGGTTGGGCTGGAAGGCAGGTAAGGCTCTTCTTCCTCTTTGGCTTTTCCAACCGGCTAAGAATTAATTTATTATTAGCTTAGGCCCGCTAACTAGGTTTATTATATTAAAAGGTGGTTTACAGCTAGGGGCACGAGGGATCTTGCTAAAGGAAACGAGACAGATAATAGATCTTTGGCCATCTGAGGCTGCAGCTTATTCTTAATATCCCAAGAGAAATGGGTGCATAGCAAAGCAATACCCCGGTTGCAAAGAGAGGTTGCTACTGAGCACTGCCCTGGAAACAGGATTGGGAAAAGAATTACGAGATTCCTGACGGTTGGAGAATGATTCTCGATCAGATCAGAGAAGTACCGTTGACGTTGACACATCGGTATAGCTGTCCCGGGATTTATTTTAAATCTGGTTGGACCGTCTACTAAAGGCATTCTTGCAAAAGAGCAAGAAGCGGAACGTCATTCTTCCTTTGTTAAAAGAAATATTCCGGAAGAAGGGCACATTATGCGACACAAACTCGTTAAGTAAGAAGATGGGTCTCCGGTCGTACTCTTGAGAGTGACCTCGGGGATAGAGCAATTCTTGGACTGCTACAAATGTAACTTCCTATTTAGTGTAGTAAAAGAAATTCTTTCGGGAAGATAATCAGTAAAACAATCGGGATAGCGGAATGCCGGGGTACCGGGGGGATAGGAAAAGACTTAATAATAGATAGGCACACTAGAAAGAAAGCCCTGGGTGAAGAGAAGAGTTCGTCCCGTCCCCATTGGGTAGGGAATTAAGAGGCAGAACCTGGAGATGAACCAATGAATGACTATATTAGATAGTATGCAGGATGGAACCACCTTTTAAGGTACAAAACATAAAAGGGGTTCGTGAATAAGATGTCCTGCGCTCGGACTTAGAGTGAAAGTGCCCCCGATAAAGCAGACAACCTGGAGGGAATTCCTCACAAAGAGGAAAGCCTTAGCCTTATTTATAAAGTAGACGATTTTCCACCTTTCTCTACTCGAAAAGCCAATGGGCTTGTCTGGATGAATGCTGTGTCGGAAGCCGTGATCACATAGTCACTTCCGCCCACAGTGCTGTTACGACGGCAGGGAGTGAAGTCAACTCAGTTCCTGATGTAGCATTCATTCGGACCATTCGACGTTTGATTTTTTCTATCAGGGATACCGACGGCTCTGTGAGAGGGTAAAGCTACCAAGGTGGTTTCCCATGACGGGTTACCCGGTTCAAGGCTTTGTCTTACTAGATCATCTATTGGTAGCAATGATCGAGAGATCAGGTGTAGAATGCATCAGGATGGGAACGAACGTTTATTATTATTTCTAATATGACAGCATGCCTTTGTCAATAGAATGTATTGATTTGTCAATACTGCTAGCTGAAGTGTTCACGTAGGTCAAATAGCTTCTATAGCTCAATCCAATAGTAATCAACGGAGATAAAGTCCAGCGGTTCAACCAACGCTTCTAAGGGGAGCGGGGCAAGCAAGAAAGCAGGCAAAGTCATTGAGCCTATTCTATTCCACACATGGAATGTCGTCGGCATTCTTCTCCTACTCGCTACAATTGCTTTAGCGCGAGCAGGGAAGGAAAGGGCTGAAATCTCCCTATCTGATCCAGGTGCAGATCAAGAAGGATCTGTAAACCTTTCTTCTTCCTTATAGTGTGCAAACACGAGCAAGCTGCTAAGTGATAAAAGAAAGAAGAACTCATCTGCCCTTCTGGTATAGATCGGGAATTGCTACTTAAAGAGAAACAGAGGCTCGTTTAACGAGCTGGAGCCTATCTTACTAATAATAATGAAGAGCCAAAGAGTAGCCGATTGAAAGACCGGTATGCTTTAAAAAGAAAGTAAAGGATAAGCTTGCATTCTAGAAGCGGTAGCTTCCGAAGGATATAGCTAGAGTGGAAGCCTTCAGCCTTTCATTTTCTTACTATAGGTATAGGCCAAAACGTACAGGAAATACTACCTCTTTTAGGCGGGATAGGTTATTTAGGATCCCTACTCTATTCTTTTTATTTTCCCTTGTCAAAGTAGAAAGATAGTTATTACTGAAGTACAAACAACTCACCTCTGCTCTCTCGCGACTATGGCAGGGCGGTACACTAGATAAAGCTGCCCGCTAGGTGTTTATGGAATTATTATGAAAGTTGTCGTCTTATCGGGGGTAACATTCCGTTAGGAAGTGTCACTTTATTGCAAGAAGCGTGTAGACTCGTGCGAAGAGAAGTAGTTTACTTGCCGTAGCTCAAACCTTAGTAGCGCAGCTCAGGTCTTTCGTCAGGGCTTCATGGAACCGATGAGGAGCTCTGTGTTGAGATTCTCTTTATTTTCGAATGAATTATTTAAATTGCATATAGAAAAAAAGAAATGTTTCCGATCAAAGCGAGAAGCCACTTCTTGTCTAAGAATTGCTCCACCCGCTAGAAAATTGCATCGCATATTTCCTGGATTGAAATGTCGTATAGAAATAGAAAAAGAAATAGAAAAGCATATATAAAAAAGAAGCCGCGCCCGCTCTTTGGACTGGGCTAATGTTTCTGTGGTACTTCTTTCCCATGTTTTTTGTTGGTCAAAACCCAACTACACCGCTCTATAGTTCTTCACTAGTCGTACGGGAAGGTTGCGAAGCCACTTTTCTGGAGGGAATTCTTGTTTGTGAAAGAAGAGAAAAAAAGCGATCCTGGATTTCTGGCTTTGTATCATATGTTTGCGGGGGCTTCAGAACAAAAACGAAAGAGCAAAGGGATCCTCAGAAGGATCCGTCTACTAAGAATAAGAAGGATCCAGATGATATTCCTATTAAAAGACTCTCAAAGAACGAGATGGCTCAAAGAATAGCCGATTCTATTAAAAATAATAAGAAGACTGGCGATGATGGCTAAACATTTGGTTGAGAGGCGGGCTAGTTGCTCGTTAAGTTGAAGTTGGGGCTTACAATTCACTTTGTAACTCATTCCTTTGAGATGCCCATGTCTTTCTTGGTTGGACCAACCCAACCGGCTATTTCTTACAAGTCTTTCATCTTTTTTAGAGCAAGAAGCGGAACTACAAGTGAATCTTAATCATTATGTATAACCAATTCATTTTCAAATATAGTTGGGAGACTTTACCTAAGAAATGGGTAAAAAAAATGGAAAGATCGGAACATGGGAATAGATCTGATACCAATACGGACTACCCATTTCAATTATTGTGCTTTCTTAAATTGCATACCTATACAAGGGTTCAA